TTTATTCACTTAATCTTTTTCTATCTATTTTATATATATCAATAAAATTTATATCAATAAAATATAAATAGATTTTTGTCGTTATAAAAGACACTCTTTTATATTTTATAGTAACAATAATAAATTTAGTATGATATAAATAGAACAAAAGAGGAAATAGCAAAGAAACAAAAAGGTTATACAAGGCTATATACAAATCATCCACATTTTTTTTATTTCATTAATTGAATTTTATTTGTTGATTAGGGCGAAGTTCCGTAAAAACCCCCGCCCTTTTTGAAATATCATGAACAGTTCCTGTAGGTTGAGCACCTTTTTCAAGGAAATATAGAATAGCAGGAACATTTAAATAGATTTGATTCTTTATCGGGTCATAAAAACCCACTTTACGAAGATCTCTTCCCTCTCGTCGGGATCGAACATCAATTGCAACGATTCGATAAATGGCTCATTGGGATAGATGAACAATACTCCCCCCCCCCTAGAAACGTATAAGAAGTTTTCTCCTCGTACGGCTCGAGAAAATTATAAATTATGTCTATGTATAGAATCATAATAACAAATAGATCCATAAAATCATCAAATTCATTATATTATTGATTTTAGTTTAAATACTTTTTCTTAGTCTTCCCCCCCCCCCCCAAAAAAAAAAATTATTTGTATCCTCATAACTCAAGTTGAATAACTCTCAAATAACTCAAAAGAAACCTTTTAGGTATTAAATTTATTGAGTGGTCTCTAACCCTTTTTGTCTGTCTCCTTTAGAATCTATTTTGATTCTTAAATATGATCTGGTTGTTGAGACAATTGAAAACGGTATTTCCTTGTTCCAGGATCTTTATCTTTGCCTTGAATCATTGGGTTTAGACATTACTTCGGTGATCTTTAAATCGTTTCAAAACGGCAGCAACATACCATTTTTTGTGATTTCTTTCTATCAAAGAATCGTATGAATGGTTGATTCCTACGTAATACACTTTACTTTTGATTTGATCAAAAGAGTTTTACCAATTCCAACAAAATTAACTTTTAAATTTTATCGAATTGGATCCTTTAGATTTATATATCTAAAATATACTTACGAAGTTGTTCCAATTTATTGATCGATACTAACCTTAGATTCTTGCCCTTGAGAAATTAATCAATACGTTCTACTCGAGCTCCATCGTGTACTATTTACATGGCAACACTCTCAAAAATGAGGGTTCCAGTGGAACAGAACAAATGATGTCGAGCCAAGAGCACTTTCGTTCCTATATAATATAAAAAAGTGGTGGATGTAAGAATCCACAGCTGATCATGTCCTTCAAGTCGCACGTTGCTTTCTGCCACATCGTTTTAAACGAAGTTTTACCATAACATTCCTTCAGTTTGGAACCAGTATGTAATTGATTCAATTATGGAATCGTGAATAATCATCGGTTCGGTCGGTACATAATAATCTATACTTTTTTCTTCTATATGAAGAATGGATAATGTATGACGAAGTCTCAACAAGAATTCAATTAATTTAACCCCATTGTTTATAATTTTTTTTTAATTATAACTAACATAACATGAATAAATAAACACGAATAAACAAGTTATTTTGAATCTCTATCTTCAAGTAACGTGATAGGATAAATTCAACAATTTCACACTTCTTAGAGTACCAAGAACTCATAAGAAATCATTAAAAAGATTTAATTGATTGAATAGTTTCCTACCCTATATCATTATTTGCATAAGGTTTTACAGTAAGTACCATTCGCTTTTTATCATCATTAAGAGAAAGATAAATCCATATTGGATTAAACCATCAATGATTAATAAAAAAAAAAAGACTGATGTAAGGAAAGATTGAAGATTTAGGTTGTTATTTTTTCGTATTTCATATTGTAAAATCAGTAATATTTAACAAATCAAAATTTCGTTTCATATGCGTGTTATTTGAACTCGATTAAATTTGTGAAAAAGATATGATTAATAATAAAAAAAAAAAAAAAAGAAATAAGAATCACATTCTATAACAATATTATACTCTTAAACGGAAGACTGGTCGAAAAGATAATCTTTATTTTGATATATTTTATTATGATATAGATTATGATATAGATATATATTTTAATAGATATATATTTTATTTTTTATTATAGATTAATAAAATGATCGTGGGTCAGGTATGTTCTGGGACGGAAGGATTCGAACCTCCGAATAGCGGGACCAAAACCCGTTGCCTTACCACTTGGCCACGCCCCATTTCTAGTCGACACTAATAAACACTAATATTGGTACTGGTTGTTCGTCAACTCAAGTCTAAATATCTATTATCTATAAAATAGATTACTAGAATTTTTATACATGTAGACGTAGAATTAAACAGAATTTATTGATCATTACATATAATTCAATTAAGATATTGTATGAAAGTATGGTTTATTCTATTCTCTTTTGATTTGAGAATTGAAGGATTTTTGATTGGGTGAGTTCAAATCAAAGAAAGTTTTTTGGTCTATCTTATTTTCTTTTTATTCATTTTTCTTTTCTATGAATAATAACATATTTATAATAATAAAAAACTCAATTTATTAATAACTCAATCAAAATAAATAAAATACAATTATCCTCAAGAACAAAATGTTTGTTATGCTTAATATATTTAGTTTGATCTGTATCTGTCTTAATTCTGCTCTTTATTCAAGTAGTTTTTTCGTCGCCAAATTGCCCGAGGCCTACGCTTTTTTAAATCCAATCGTAGATTTTATGCCAGTAATACCCCTGTTTTTTTTTCTCTTAGCCTTTGTTTGGCAAGCTGCTGTAAGTTTTCGATGATATCTTTAATTTAATAATGTCTAGACAAATTCATGATTTATTGAAAAAAAAAAAATTCAAAGAAAAGAATTGATAAGATCAGATAAGTCTTACACCCTCAATTCAAATATTGAAATTCTTGTACAACCGCGAAAAATCTGGATCACCCCACTTTATTTCTTGGTGTCAAAATAAAAAATCAAAATAGTAGGGTATGCGGTATAAAAACGGAGAATCTATTCTCTTTTTTACTAAAAAAAATCTTGGAGATTATGTAATGCTTACTCTCAAACTATTTGTTTACACGGTAGTGATATTCTTTGTTTCTCTCTTTATTTTCGGATTCCTGTCTAATGATCCAGGACGTAATCCTGGACGTGAAGAATAAAAGATAAGGTTTTTGTTTTCCTTGATTGATTTTTAAATGTTCTTAGTAGGATTTTATCTATTACACATTTTTTACTATTAAAAATAAAAAGAGCTCGCGAAAAATTCGAAAGAAAATACCAAGTCATCAACAAAAACGGAAAGAGAGGGATTCGAACCCTCGGTACGAAAAACTCGTACAACGGATTAGCAATCCGACGCTTTAGTCCACTCAGCCATCTCTCCTCCCAATTGAAAAAGGATAATACTATGTTACATTATAAAAAATAAGGATTGAAAGAGCCCTTCATAATATTTTTTTTCATCCGAGAGTGCTTTTTAGTTCCACGGCCCGGCTAAGTACTGACCAGGCCGGGCCCGCCATTTATTGTTCCAACGAATCATAAATAATTTTTTTTTATTTGAAAACTAAAATACTTGCTTGTTATTACGATTGGAAACATAAAAACTCTTTTGATTTCTATGATATAGAATCAAATGATATCGAATCAAAGTGTCGTTTCTTATCTTAATTCTTAATTTTTTATATTTATTCTTTATTTTCTTTATTCCTTTTATTTTAGTAAAGTAAATAAATTATTTTAGTAAAGTAAATAAATAACAAAAAGGGAGCTGTGGATTCTTGCACAATACATTTTCATGTATGTTATGGCTTAAGTAGTTTTGTCGAGACGTCTAGGTCAAAAACCTCCGGCAAAAAAACACTTGTTATTTAGTTTTAGTTATTGAAATTTAATGAATTCTCTTTTCCGAATCTCATTGGGTTCTCTGATACAACACGTAAACGCTCTAATTTTCATGATTATTTTATGATCCTATCCTTTCTTTTTACTCTTTTAACTTTTTATTACGACCCATTTTCTTGTTCGACAAAAGGTTCATTTATATACAATAATCGGATTGTAGCGGGTATAGTTTAGTGGTAAAAGTGTGATTCGTTCTATAATCCTTTATATAGTTAAGGGGTCTTTCGGTTTGATTAATATTTCATTCCGACCAAAAACTTTATTTCTTAAAAGGATTTAATCCTTTACCTCTCAATGAAAAATTCGAGGAAGAATATACATTCTCGTGATTTGTATCCAAGAATCAATTAAAAATTGAAAAATTGGATTATGAGATTACGAAACATAATTTTTTTTTTTTATTAGATCAATACTTCTAATTGAATAAGTATGAGTAAAGGATCCATGGATAAAGATAGAAAGTGGCTTTCTAATCGTAACTAAATCTTTAATTTGGAATTTGTATTACGGAAATTGAAGCAAAATGGCTATTAAACAATGACTTTGGTTTACTAGAGACATCGACAAATTTTTTTAGCTCGGTAGAAACAAAATGCTTTTCCTAAGGATTCTCTCACATAGAAATAGAGAACGAAGTAACTAGAAAGGTTGTTATAATATAATCCCCCTCTTTTCTATAGGGATCGTCTAGAAAGCGGGTTGTTCTGAATACATTCAGACAGAAAAGCTGACATAGATGTTATGGGTGGAATTTTTTTTTTCGTTCATGTCTTAATATAGGAATTTATACATCTTCCATAAAGGAGCCGAATGAAACCAAAGTTTCACGTTCAGTTTTGAATTAGAGACGTTAAAAATGATGAATCAACGTCGACTATAACCCCTAGCCTTCCAAGCTAACGATGCGGGTTCGATTCCCGCTACCCGCTTTTACTTTATTTTTTTATTAAATTAATAAGAAATAAGAAAAAAATAATAAGAAATAAGAAAAAAATAGAATTAAATATTTTGAGATTTTTATTATTTTATAAAAAATTTTATGAATATAATTAATGTAATGCATCATTGACTTGAATA